TGTGAAGTGCCTGATTAAAGGACAATTTTGATACAATTGAATAAGTGTACCTCCCCCCCCTACACCTTCACAATCACATATATTACATTTAATAGGGTCAAACTATTTCTTTAAGAATCAAAATCTTAAGTACATCATATACTAAAATGTAAAAAGGTAAGCTAAAGAAGCTTCTGGGTTCATACCTCATTTATAAGGGTTTTACTCCCTTTCTTTTTAATATTAAATTTTTATAAAATTCTCTTTTTTTCAACAATAATAATTGGTACACTTATTGCTATTGCTTCATATTCCTGATTCAGTATATGAATCGGTTTAGAAATTAATCTTCTTTCAATTATCCCTTTATTGAAATCCCCTAAAAGATTATACTCTACTGAAGCAATCTTAAAATACTTTATTACTCAAGCCCTAGCCTCAATAATTTTATTATTCGCAATAATTTACACTTTAAATTTAGAGCTGATATTTATAAGCTCAAACACAATGATAATTATATTAAATTCAGCTCTCTTGACCAAAATAGGTGCTGCCCCATTCCATGCCTGATTCCCTGAGGTTATGGAAGGCCTAGATTGAAATAACAGAATAATTATAATGATTTGGCAAAAAATTGCCCCTATAGTTTTATTTTCGTATAACTTACAAATAACATTTTTTATCACATTTGTAATCATCACGTCTTCGATTGTGGGGGGGGTTATAGGTCTTAATCAAATTAGCCTTCGGAAAATTTTAGCCTATTCTTCAATTAATCATATTAGTTGGATACTCGCTAGAATACTGAGATTAAAAATAATTTGATTTTGATACTTTTCAATTTATTCAGTGATTTCAATTAATATTATTAGCCTATTCAAAATTTTTAATACTTTTTCAATAAAGCAAATATTTATATTAATAAATTCAGATAAAGCAATAAAAATTTTTTTAAGACTAAATTTTTTATCCCTTGGTGGTCTACCCCCTTTCCTTGGATTTTTCCCTAAATGATTAGTGATTAATAGGTTGACACAAAATAATTTTTTTAGCTTAAGACTAATACTGATTATTTTCACATTAATCACAATTTTTTTTTACCTACGACTAATTTTTCCTTCATTAACTATCACTACTAATGAAAATTTAGTGATTTCTAACTCCCCTCTAAAATTTCAGACAATAATTTTTAATTCGATTTCTTTAATAGGATTAGTTATTTGCACTTTAACTTTTAATTTCTATTAAGGATTTAAGTTAAAGTAAACTTTTAGCCTTCAAAGCTAACTATAGGGGTTCTCTAAGCCTTAAAAGTTTCCTTTACCTCTAAATTTGCAATTTAGTATCATTGTTGAATATAAAGCTTGATGAGAGAAATGAATTTCGTGAATAAATTTACAGCTTATCGCCTATCTCGGCCATCTCATCGAATAAGTGACTTTTTTCAACAAATCATAAAGATATTGGAACTTTATATTTTATTTTTGGAATTTGAGCTGGAATAGTAGGTACCTCCCTAAGTATCTTAATTCGAGCTGAATTAGGTAATCCAGGTTCTTTAATCGGAAATGATCAAATTTATAATGTAATTGTAACTGCCCATGCTTTCATTATAATTTTTTTTATAGTAATGCCAATTATAATTGGGGGATTCGGAAATTGATTAGTCCCCTTAATAATTGGAGCTCCTGATATAGCCTTCCCCCGATTGAATAACATAAGATTTTGATTACTACCCCCCTCCCTATTTCTTCTTTTAATAAGAAGAGTTGTAGAAAATGGAGCTGGAACAGGATGAACAGTTTACCCTCCTCTCTCTGCCAATATTGCCCATAGGGGTTCCTCTGTAGATCTCGCAATTTTCAGCCTTCATTTAGCTGGTATTTCCTCAATTTTAGGAGCAATTAATTTTATCACTACTGTTATCAATATACGACCACATGGAATAAATTTTGAACAAACACCTTTATTTGTTTGAGCTGTTTTAATTACAGCAGTTTTACTATTATTGTCACTACCTGTACTTGCAGGAGCAATTACTATATTACTTACAGATCGTAATTTAAATACCTCTTTTTTTGACCCAGCAGGAGGCGGGGATCCTATTCTTTACCAACATTTGTTTTGATTTTTTGGCCATCCAGAAGTATACATTTTAATTCTACCTGGATTTGGAATAATCTCTCATATTATTAGGCAAGAAAGAAGAAAAAAAGAGGTATTTGGTACACTTGGTATAATTTATGCAATAATAGCTATTGGTTTATTAGGATTTATTGTTTGAGCACATCATATATTCACAATTGGGATAGACGTGGATACTCGAGCCTATTTTACCTCTGCAACTATAATTATTGCTATCCCTACAGGAATTAAAGTATTTAGTTGACTGGCAACTTTACACGGAACACAAATAATTTTTAGACCAGCAACTTTATGGGCTTTAGGATTTGTATTTCTATTTACTGTAGGAGGATTGACCGGAGTAGTATTAGCTAATTCATCGATTGATATTGTTCTTCACGATACCTACTACGTTGTTGCCCACTTTCATTATGTCCTCTCAATAGGGGCAGTATTTGCTATCCTAGCTGGGTTAGTCCAATGATTCCCCTTATTTACAGGATTAACCTTAAACAGAAAATGATTAAAAATTCAATTTTTTTCTATATTTATTGGAGTAAATATAACGTTTTTCCCTCAACATTTCTTAGGATTAAGAGGATTACCACGACGCTATTCTGATTACCCTGACTCATTTACTCTATGAAATATTATTTCATCACTTGGGTCTTTAATTTCCTTAATTAGAGTAATTCTATTTTTATTTATTTTATGAGAAGCTTTAACCTTACAACGAAAAAATTTAAGTTCTTTAAATCTATCTTCTTCTATTGAATGATTCCAATCTCAACCACCAGCTGCACATAGATACGATGAAACACCAACATTAACTATTATTTTCTAATATGGCAGAATAGTGCAATGGACTTAAACCCCAAATATAAAGTTTAACCTTTTTTTAGAAATTGCAACATGAAAAATATTTATACTACAAGATAGGGCATCTCCACTTATAGAACAACTCTCTTACTTCCATGATCATACTTTAATAGTATTAGTTATTATTACAGTTTTAGTTGCTCAGCTCTTAATTTCTTTATTTATAAATAAATTTGCTAATCGATATTTATTAGAAGGACAATTAATTGAGATCATTTGAACGATTTTACCTACATTAACATTAATTTTTATTGCTATTCCTTCATTACGGCTAATTTATATTTTAGATGAAGTAAATAACCCAATAATTACTATTAAAACAATTGGGCATCAGTGATATTGATCTTATGAATACTCAGATTTTAAAAATATTGAGTTTGATTCTTATATACTCCCAACAAATGAATTAAATAAATTTAATTTTCGCCTTTTAGATGTAGATAACCGAATTGTAATTCCATTTGAGTCTCAAATTCGAATGTTAGTTACTGCTGCAGATGTTATTCATTCATGAACTATTCCTTCATTAGGTGTAAAAATTGATGCTACTCCTGGACGTTTAAATCAAATCAGATTTTCATCTGGACGAACAGGGTTATTTTTTGGCCAATGTTCTGAAATTTGTGGAGCAAATCATAGATTTATACCAATTGTTATCGAAAGAATTTCATCTCAATACTTCATAAAATGAATTTCTAAAATAATTGAAATTTCATTAGATGGCTGAATGCAAGCAATGGAATTTTAAACCATTTTATGATACCTAACAATTATCTCTAATGAAAAATTTAGTTAAATTATAACATTAGTTTGTCAAACTAAAATTACTTAATAAAGTAATTTTTTATCCCACAAATAATACCCTTAAATTGATTAACTTTAATAATTTATTTTCTAAGAATTTTTTTATTATTTAATATTATAAATTATTATATTTTTTTTTATAATTTTAAAGTAAATAAAAAAATAAAAAAAAATATTAATTTAAATTGAAAATGATAATAAATTTGTTCTCTTCTTTTGACCCTACTTCAAATTTTAATCTCTCATTAAATTGATCAAGTGCCTTAATCGGACTACTTATAATTCCTTCTTTTTATTGAATAATCCCATCTCGATTAAATATACTCTGATTAAAAATCATTATTACTTTACATAAAGAGTTCAAAATTATTATAAATAAAAATTCGCAAGGAGGAACGTTAATTTTTATTTCTCTATTTACTTTTATCATAATAAATAACTTTATTGGGCTATTTCCTTACATCTTCACAAGAACCAGGCATATAACTATAACTTTATCGATAGCTTTACCTTTATGGTTGAGATTTATATTATACGGCTGATTTAATTATACAATACATATACTTGCCCATTCAGTTCCTCAAGGAACGCCGGGTATTCTTATACCTTTTATAGTATGCATTGAAACTATTAGAAACATTATCCGCCCTGGAACTCTAGCAATTCGATTATCAGCTAATATAATTGCTGGACATCTTCTTTTAACTTTGTTAGGTAACACTGGCTCTTCATTAACATTAATTATAATCAATATTTTATTAATTATCCAAGTTTTACTTCTTCTATTAGAATCAGCAGTTTCTATTATTCAAGCTTATGTTTTTGTAGTATTAAGAGCTCTATATTCAAGAGAAACAAATTAATGTCAATACATAAAAATCACCCCTTCCATCTTGTAGACGCCAGACCTTGACCTATTATTGGGTCACTAAGAATTTTAATTTCAATAATAGGACTAATTAAATGATTTCACCTATATAATAATAATTTATTTTTATTAGGGAGATTATTAATTTTATCAGTTATATATCAATGATGGCGAGATATCACCCGCGAAGGAACGTATCAAGGGCTACATACAATACTTGTTACAAAAGGATTACGATGAGGAATAATTTTATTTATTATTTCAGAAATTTTCTTTTTTATCAGGTTTTTCTGAAGATTTTTTCATAATTCTTTATCTCCAAGAATTGAAATTGGAATAATCTGACCCCCTAAAAATATCATAACATTTAACCCACTTGAAATTCCTTTATTAAACACCCTAATTTTACTGACTTCAGGATTAACAGTTACCTGAAGCCATCACAGATTAATAGAAAATAACTACCACCAAGCTTTACAAAGCCTAATTTTGACTGTTATATTAGGTATTTATTTTACAATTTTACAAGCTTATGAGTATATTGAAGCACCTTTTAATATCTCAGATTCTGTTTATGGATCTAGTTTTTTTATAGCCACCGGATTCCACGGCTTACACGTTATAATTGGAACAATTTTTTTATTAATTTGTTCAATTCGCCATTTTTACCATCATTTTTCAATAACTCATCATTTTGGATTTGAAGCAGCTGCTTGATATTGACATTTTGTAGACGTAGTATGACTTTTTTTATATATCTCTATTTACTGATGAGGTAGGTATTTATATAATATAATTTATTATATTTGACTTCCAATCAAAAAATCTATGACATAGTATAAATAATAAAAATCTTAACTTTAATATCAATTATCATTATTTTAATTACCATAATCTTACTTTTAGTAGTTAATTTAATTGCAAAAAAAACATTTATAGATCGAGAAAAAAGATCCCCTTTTGAATGTGGGTTTGACCCTAAATCATCAGCACGTTTACCATTTTCCTTACAATTTTTTTTAATTGCAATTATTTTTTTAATTTTTGATGTTGAATTAACTCTTTTAATACCTATAATTTTATTATTTAAATTAAATAATATTTTTCAATATTCATTAGTCTTTACTTTCTTTTTAACCATCCTGTTAATAGGCCTCTATCATGAGTGAAACCAGGGGGCCTTAAACTGAGCCAATTAGGATTATAGTTAAATATAACATTTAATTTGCAATTAAAAAGTATTGAGTTCTCAATTAATCTTAAATAAGAAGCAAAAAATTGCATTTAGTTTCGACCTAAAAGTTTGATTTATAATCCTTATTTTTAATTGAAACCAAAAAGAGGTATGTCACTGTTAATGACAAAAATGAATTAATTTCCAATTAAAGAAATATGAATATTCAAAAATAAGCTTCTAACTTAATTTTTAAGCGATTTATAATCGTTTATATTTCTATTTTTATAGTTTAATAAAAACATTACATTTTCATTGTAAAATTAGATTTAATCTTAAAAATACTTAAGAATATATTATTACCCTAGCACCTTCACTGCCATACTCTTTTTAAGCTACTTAAGTAATTTACAATAAACAAAAATAAAATTCAAATCACAAATATAGTAAAATAAACTTTCAAATGATTTAAAGACATTAATTGAATAAAAGAATATTTTTTTAATTGAAATGCTAAATTTTGACCCCCATAATACTCAAATCAGCCTTGATCTAATTTTAAATAAGCCTTACTTCCAAAAAATAAAGGATAAAAATTCAAACCAAATGTTGATAAAATAGGTAAATTCCATATTAAAGAAAAATAATTTGATATAGTTACATAATTTAATCTTTTTAAATGATAAGAAAGTTTAAATTTAGCAATTTCATACCCAAAATATATCCCTAAAATTACTACAAATAAAGTTATTAGTTTTAAAATAATCGGTAAACAAATAAAAATAGGTTTTGGAAAAATTAATCATATTAATAATCTCCCTATAAAAATAACTAAAAAAATTAAACCCCCCATTCTTATTAATATAAGTAATCTTTTTTCACTTAAATTATTTAAAGATAAAAAATTGAAATTCCCAGATAATCTATAATAAGATAAACGAAATCTATAACTAACAGTTAATCCAATAGATAAGAAAAAAATAATATAAATATATAAATTAATATATCTTATTGATATTACTTCCACAATTAAATCTTTTGAATAAAACCCTGACAAAAAAGGTAACCCACATAAAGAAAAATTACAGATATTAAAAAAAGAACAAGTTAAAGGTATATGATTAATTAAACCTCCTATAAAACGAATATCTTGACAATTATGTAAATTATGAATAATATTCCCTGCACATATAAACAATAAAGCCTTAAATAAAGCATGGGTTAAAAGATGAAAAAATGCTAATTTATATCTACCTAATCTTAAAATTCTTATTATTAAACCTAGCTGGCTTAAAGTTGACAAAGCAATAATTTTCTTTAAATCATATTCAAAATTTGCTCCTAATCCAGATATAAATATAGTTATTCTTGAAATAAATAATAATAAATATACTATATTGGCAGAAAACGAATAATGAAACCGAATTAAAAGATAAACCCCCGCAGTTACTAAAGTTGAAGAATGCACTAATGAAGAGACTGGGGTTGGAGCAGCTATTGCTGCAGGAAGTCAAGAAGAAAATGGTATTTGGGCCCTTTTTGTTATAGCCGCTAAAATAACTAAATATCTAATAATTATTATATTTATATCATTTTTTATAATTTCTAAATAAAAAATAAAATTTCATCTACCAAAATTTAATATTCAAGCAATTGATATTAATAAAGCTACATCACCTACACGATTAGAGAGAATAGTTAATATACCAGCATTAAAAGATTTAACATTTTGGTAATAAATTACTAAACAATAAGAAACTAATCCTAAACCATCTCAACCTAATAAAATTGAAATTAAATTAGGTCTTAAAATTAAAAATATTATTGAAATAACAAACATAACAACTAATATAATAAAACGATTTAAATTTAAGTCACCTCCTATATATTCTTCCCTATATAAAATTACTATTGAAGAAATAAAAAATACAAATCTTATAAATAATAAAGATATTATATCAAATAAAAAAATTATAACTACATTTACTGAATTAAATTCAAATAAACCTCACTCAATCATTAAGCTGTAATTTAATGATAAAAAATATAAACCATTAATAAAACAAATGATAGAAAGAAGAAAGAAAATCCTAAAATAAATTTTACAAATTGATAAAATTACTTAAAATAAAATTATATCTTTGATTCCACAAATCAATGTTTTAATAAACTATTTAAGTAAATTCATAAAGCCAAATATTCACCTTTCAAAAATAAAACATTTAAAGGTATTCAATGCAATAATAATAAAAGATATTCTCGATTAAATCCTTGAAAAAAAGAAAAAATACTCGAATTAAAACTACCGTGCTGTGAATAAGAATATAAAAATAAAGAATAAATAGCACTAAAAAAAGAAACTAATGATAATAAAATTACTCTAATTCACCTATAGCTAACAATTCTATTAATCAATATAATTTCCCCTATTAAATTAAGAGAAGGAGGAGCGGCTATATTAGAAGAACATAATAAAAATCACCATAATCTTAAATTAGGCAATAAATTTATTAACCCTTTATTTAAGTATAATCTTCGCCTTCCCAAACGCTCGTATCCAATATTAGCTAAACAAAATAAACCAGAAGAACAAAGACCATGAGCTAATATTATCACTAATGAACCTCAAAAGCCTCAATTATTTAATGTTATAATACCAGATAAAACTAACCCTATATGTGAAACAGAAGAATAAGCAATTAATGATTTTATATCACTTTGACGTAAACAAATCAAAGCAATAATTAACCCACCTAATAAAGAAATATTCAAAATCCATAAATTTAAATTTATTAATAAAAATAATTTCATTAAACGTAATAATCCATAACCCCCTAATTTTAGTATAATACCAGCTAAAATTATCGACCCAGAAACTGGGGCTTCAACATGAGCCTTAGGAAGTCACAAATGAATAAAAAATATAGGTATTTTAACAAAAAATACCAAATTTATACATAAAAATATTATTCTATGATTTAAATAAAAATTTATTCTTAAAATATCTAAAGTAAAAAAATTTTCATATAAATAAAATAATAAAATTATTATAGGTAATGATATAAGTAAAGTATAAAATATTAAATAAGTGCCTGCCTCAATTCGCTCAGGTTGATACCCTCAACCAATAATTAAAAATACAGTAGGAATAATAGAAATCTCAAAAAATAAATAAAAAATAAATAAATTTAATGAAGAAAAAGTCATATATAAACTAATTATTAAAATTAATAAAAAACATATAAATAAATTATAATAATTATTTAACTTAAATAGTTTTTCACTAGCTAAAATCATTAACCTACAAATTCAAAATCTTAATAAAATTAAAACAAAAGATATTAAATCTAACCCTATTCAATATCTAATATTTAAAAATATAAAATTAAATCTAAAATTTATTATAAATAAAAAAGATAAAATAAAAAAAAATCATTGAAATAATCAAAATTTTTTTATAAAACATAAAGGAATCAAAAAAAACAAAGTTACTAAAAATACTATCATAAAGAAGAAAAAGATATAATATAGTCATTACCATGAGTCCGAATTATTAAAATTAAAATTGACAAACCTAATACACCCTCACATACACTTATCGTTAAAAAAATTATTGAAAAAAAATACTCATAATTTATTAACCTTAAACAAATAAATATGTTCAAAAATAAAGAAATAATCATAAATTCTAATCTTAATAATATCAATAAAAAATGTTTCCGTTTTAAAGAAAAAATAATTAAACCACATATAAATCTTAAACTTCCAGTTAATAAATAAATTATCATTAAGTTTTAATAATTTAACTAAAAATATTGATTTTGTAAATCAATTATAAGATTACTCTTTTAAAACATCAAGAATAAAGAAACTCTTTAACGTTAATCTCCAAAATTAATATTTTAATAAACTAATTCTTGAAATAATCCTAACAATTTTTGTTAGAATATGAGTTCTATCAATTATAATTGTGTTTCTTAACCACCCCTTATCAATAGGAATAATTTTACTATGTCAAACTATTTTAATTTCTATACTAACAGGAATAATAAATTTAAATTTCTGATTTTCATATATTCTTTTCTTAATTATAATTGGAGGTATATTAATCCTATTTATTTACATAACAAGTATTGCCTCTAATGAAAAATTTAAAATTTCATATAAATTATTAATATTATGTGTTATAATTTTAATTATACTATTTATATTATTCTTACTAACCGATTTCTTTTATTTTAATTTAAAAATTAATATCAGAGATATAACACTATCAAATTCGATAAATAATTTTAAATTATCTATAAATAAATATATAAATTATCCACAAAATATAATTTTATTTATAATTATTTTATATCTATTAATCATTTTAATTATAGTTGTTAAAATTACAAGGACTAATTATGGTCCTCTACGACAAAAATATTAATGAAAATAAATAAATCACCATTAATAAAAATTATTAATAATTCTCTAGTTTCATTACCTACTCCTTCTAATATTACATTAATATGAAATTTTGGTTCACTATTAGGCCTATGTCTAATAATTCAAATTTTAACAGGTATTTTTTTAGCTATACACTATTGTCCTAATATTGATCTTGCTTTTAATAGAATTTCACATATTTGCCGTGATGTAAATTATGGTTGATTAATTCGAATATTACATGCTAATGGCGCCTCATTTTTTTTTATTTGCTTATATTTACATATTGGGCGAGGAATCTATTATAGATCTTATAATATAAAAGAAACATGATTAATCGGTGTAACAATTTTTTTTATAGTAATAGGAACAGCATTTTTAGGCTATGTTTTACCCTGAGGACAAATATCATTTTGAGGGGCTACTGTTATTACTAACTTAGTATCTGCTGTTCCATATTTAGGAACAATGATTGTGCAATGAATTTGAGGAGGGTTTGCCGTTGATAATGCAACATTAACGCGATTTTTTACATTTCATTTTATTTTACCTTTTATTGTTTCAGCAATAATTATAATTCATTTATTATATCTTCATCAATCTGGATCAAGAAACCCCTTAGGAACTACAATAAATATTGATAAAATTCCATTTCACCCATATTTTACATTTAAAGATATTCTAGGAGGATTAATTTTATTATTTTCGTTAACATTTTTAACTCTTTATTACCCGTATCTACTAGGTGATCCTGATAATTTTACCCCAGCTAATCCATTAGTAACACCTATTCACATTCAACCTGAATGATATTTCTTATTTGCCTATGCAATTTTACGTAGAATCCCAAATAAACTAGGAGGTGTATTAGCTTTAGTAATATCTATTGCAATTCTATATTTTATACCATTTTTTAACAATAAAAAATATTTAAGAATACAATTTTACCCTATTAATAAAATAATATTTTGAATATTTTTTACAATTATTATTTTACTCACTTGAATTGGGGCTCAACCTGTTGAAGACCCTTTTATTTTAATAGGTCAAACTCTAACACTACTATACTTTTTATATTATCCATTAAATTCTTTAATTGCCAAAAAATGAGATTCTATCATTTTTAATTAGTTAATGAACTTGTATAAGTATATATTTTGAAAATATAAAAAAGGGTAAAATCTCTATTAACTTATACTAAAATTAATTAACTAAATGAAAAGGATAAAAATCCTTAATTTCAATCTATAAAAAAATAACAAATAGTTTAAAGCAACTGGTAAATAACTTTTCCAAGCTAAATATATCAGCTTATCATAACGAAAACGAGGCAAAGTTCCACGAACTCAAATTCAAAAAAACCTAATCAAAACTAACTTAAAAAAAAATCTATATGAACATAAATTACCTCCTAAAAATAAAAAACAGCATATTAATCTCATAAACAAAATATTCCCATACTCAGCTAAGAAAATTATTGCAAACCCCACCCTACTGTACTCAACGTTAAATCCAGATACTAATTCTGATTCTCCTTCGGCAAAATCAAAGGGAGTACGATTAGTCTCAGCTAAACCAGATACTAGTCACATCAAAGATAAAGGAATTATTATAAAAAAAAATCAAATATATTCTTGATAAATCCTTAAATCTATAATATTTAACCTTAAAATTATGAATAAAAAAGATATTAAAATTAAAATTAAACTTACTTCATATGAAATAGTTTGAGCAACAGATCGTAATCTTCCTAATAATGAATAATTTGAATTTGAAGATCAACCTGCTAATATAATTGTATAAACTCTTAAACTTGAAACACTTAAAAAAAATAAAAAAGATAAACTAAAATTAAAATTTACAGTAATAAAAGGAACGCATAATCATAAAAATAACGCCAAAAATAAATTAACCAAAGGAGACAAATAATATAAATTAAAATTAGATATAAAAGGAAAAGTTTGCTCTTTAGTAAACAATTTAATGGCATCTCTAAAAGGTTGAATCAACCCAATAAAACCAACTTTATTAGGCCCCTTACGAATTTGAATATACCCTAAGACTTTTCGTTCTATTAAAGTTAAAAAAGCAATACCTACTAATACACAAATTAATATAATAATTCTTGAAAAAAAAATTAATGTTATATCCTTTAATGTCAAGTATTATTTGTAATCTAAATTACATATAAAGATTCTAAATCTATTGCACTATTCTGCCAAAATAACATTAAAATTATTCATAAATAAATTTTAAATTAAATATTTACTCCTTTCGTACTAAAATATTTTTTCTAATTAAAGATAGAAACCAACCTGGCTTAAACCGGTTTAAACTCAGATCATGTAAAATTTTAAAGGTCGAACAGACCTAATTTTTAAGCTACTACACCAAAAATTAATTTTAATCCAACATCGAGGTCGCAATCTTTTTTTTCGATTTGAACTCTAAAAAAAAATAACGCTGTTATCCCTAAGGTAATTTTATCTTATAATCATTAATTATGGATCAAATAAACATTTATAAATGTAAAAATATAAAAAAAGTTAATTTAGTTTTTTAATCACCCCAATTAAATAAATAAATTAATTAATAAAATAAATTCTAAATATATAAATTAATTAATTTATCAAACTCTATAGGGTCTTCTCGTCTTTTAATAAAATTTAAGCTTTTTAACTTAAAAATAAAATTTTAATAAAATTAAATAAAGACAGTAACTTTTTTATCCAACCCTTCATTCCAGCTTTCAATTAAAAAACTATTGATTATGCTACCTTAGCACGGTCAAAATACCGCGGCCATTTAAATAATCATAGGGCAGGTTAGACTTTAAATTATACTCAAAAAGACATGTTTTTAATAAACAGGTAAAAAATTATTTGCCGAATTCCTTTACTTAACCTTTAAATAATCTTTATTAATAAAATAAATTATACTAATTTTATCATCATTTATTAATTAAAAAAATTTAAACTAATATTTTAATAGAAAAATTAATACACTTATAAAAATAATATTTCAATATAAATTAATTATAACATTTTATTAATGATAAAAAATTTTAATCCTACACCTTCACAAAATTTATAAATAAATAATAATCAATTTTTAAGCTCATCCCTAAAAATTTTACATATTAATAATAAAAAATTAAATAGTTAACTTTTTACTCAATTAATAAATAAATTAAATTTATTTCTTAAAAAACTAGATATATTTAAAAACGTATAACGTTTCATTACTAAAAAATTATTTCTAATAATTATTCAACATTAAAAAATATAATTTTTTAGATCTTTTAAATTCGAGATATATTTATATAAATTATTAATTAATAAACCCTGATACACAAGGTACAAAAATTAAATTTTTCTTTTAAATAAATAAATAAATTCTTTCACAATAATAATCAACTATAATTAAATTAATTTATTCTTATTAATAATAAAATACAATATTTTTATTCTAAATATAAATATATTAAAATAAATAATAATTATTAATTCTCAAATTAAATTGAATTTCACAATTAACTTTTTAATGTAAATAAAATGCTTTTTAATCAAGCTCTAATTTGTATCTAGATTCACTTTCCAGTAAATCTACTTTGTTACGACTTATTTCACATTATAATGAAAGCGACGGGCGATATGTACATATTTTAGAGCTAAAATCACTTTAATAAATTCATTAAAATTACTTTCAAATCCTAATTCAAATTACTTTAAAAATAACTATCAAAAATTAAATTATAGTAACCCATTTCTTCTTATTTATAAACTACATCTTGATCTGATTTTTTTTATTATTTTAAATCTTAAATATTAAAATTCTTATAAAATATTTAAACTACGACGATATGTAAATTAATTAAAAATAAGTAAATTAAATCGTGGACTATCAATTACAGAACAGGTTCCTCTGAATAGACTAAAATACCGCCAAAATCTTTAATTTTAAAGATCATAACTATTACTAATTTAGTCCTTAAATTTACGTTTTTATAATAGGGTATCTAATCCTAGTTTATTATAAAGTTTCCTAAATCATTAACAAAACTAAATCTTTTATAAATTTAAAATTTCACTTAATAAATTTAACCTAAAAATTTTAATTTATCAATTTATTAAAACTAAACTAATTTAATTGTATTATTTGTGTAACCGCAACTGCTGGCACAAATTAAGTTAATACTATAATTATTACTAAATCTAAATTTCTTTAATATTTAAAATTATTTATTGCAAACTAATTTATTATTTAAAATTATTACACTAAAATTTACATTTAAATTAAAATTAAACTAAATTTTAAAGTTTAAATAAAACTTTATAAACTTATTAAATATAATTAAACTCAAAAGTATTACTTAATAATAACTAACAAATTAAATTTTTAAATTTAAAAATAAAACTCAATCTTAGCTTCAAATTTTCTCCCTACAAAAATCAAATAACCAAAATCAAAGCAATTTATAAACAGTTTCTACCAGTCAACGTATAATTTCAATTTTGGTTTCAAATTTTTCCCCTACAAAAATCAAATAACCAAAATCAAAACAATTTATAAACGGTTTCTACCAATATACAATTTCAATTTTAGCTTCAAATTTCATAAATCTATAATCTATAAATACCCATATTTTCTAAATTTATAAATTTAACTAATAAATTTATGTTATTATTAAGATTTACTAACAAAATTATTTTTTTACAAATTTGACAAATTTTGCCGCAAATTTTCACGACAAAAAAAAAATTAATGTTTAAAATCTCAAACAAAAAAAAAAATAATATTTATAATTAACAATATGTAATACTAATAACTTTTAACTCACAATAAATAATAAACAAAGACAAATTTTCTACATTTATTATTAATTCAAGTTTTTTTAAAATTATATAAAATTAATTAACTAACTAAAAATTACATAATATTTTTTTTAAAAAAATGAAAATTTTATTTAAATCTCAATATATTATAAATTAAACTAAATTAAAATCAATAAAAATAAACAAATCTTAATTTTTAAAATTTATTAGTAACAATCTTTTCAAAAATCAATTTTTACACTAATTTTACCTAAATATTTCTAAGTAAATTATCAATTTTTTTTTTGATAAAAAATTTTTTTCCATTTTTTTACATTTAGAACTTAAGCATAAAATAAAACTTTCCTTACTTCAATTAATCAAGCAAACACATTATTTAACTATTATAGAAATTAGCCAATTATAATAAAAATTTTAAATTTTATCTAAATTTTCTTATTTAAGTAAATTTTTAAATTTGTAAGATATAATTAAAACATATATCTAATCTTAATTCAATTTAATCAAGAATTTCAATTATTTCAATTTTACGCATAATCTATTATTTTGCGCAAATTTTGAATATTTTATTTACTACACAATTAAGGTAATTTCTTTATTTATTTTAATTTACTATTTTTAAAAATTTTCTACTTTAAATAAAACTTTAGGCTATATTTAATTATCTTTAATTTAATGAAATTTTAAATTTTATAATTTTAATATTTAAATAATTAATTTAATATATTTAATTTTCCATATTTTATTTTAAAACCTATAAAATTCTATTTAATTTATATAAATTTTATATCTTAGGAAAATTTTCATTTTTTTTTAAAAATATTATTTATTTAATTAATTTTAATCTTTTTATTTTACTTTAATCTTCATATAATTGATCTTTTTAATTTCAATTTTATATATTTTCAAAATATTTATTCAATCAATTATTAAGTTTTAATTAATGTTATTTTAAAAAACAAATTTATTTTATAATAATTATTTATCATATAAAATCTTATTTATTATTGAATAAAGCAGTTTTTTTTTTTTTTTTTTAAAATTATATTTTTATATAAAAGATTTATTTATTAATATATAATAGACTTAAATTATAGATATATTAATATTTAATAATAAATATTAATTATTATTATAATTGTATATAATGTATACATGCATATATATATATATATAATTATTAATAAATTTAATATAATAACCCATAATAAGTTGGTTTATTGATATATTAAATATTTATATATATATACATTAAGGTTCTATACATCTTATTTTTATAATAATTGATTACTTATTATTTCTTTTTTTCTATAAGACTTTAGATATTATATACGATAAGGATTTTTCTGATCAGAATATTGATAAATTAAAATACCTTTTTTGTTAATATTAAATTAATAATATTAATCTTATTCCTTTTATTATTATAATTTAATATTATATTTATTAAAAATAATAAAAAATTATTTATAATTATTTATAATTAATTATCTATTCTCTAATATATACAGTTAATTTTATATAGGGAACTCAAATTTTCAATTATTTTTAAATTAAAATATATTAACATATTGACTTTTTAGTTTTTTTTCCATTTAGGTCTCCTTTCAACCATTTTTTTTTTTAAAAAAAAAATCACAAAAAATGCATTTTTTTAAAAAAAAAAAAATTTTTTTTTTCTTATTAGTGACTAAATTTCACTTAATTTTTAAGAAGTATTAAATTTCATGTTTAAAAGAAACTTTTTACTTATAAAAGTTTTA